GACCTCGCTACAAGGATGGGACTCCATAACATAATGTTAATAGAATTCTATGGAAAGATAGAATGTAGAATCTAAAAGGAAAAGATAATGAAATTACTAGTCTTAGAATTGAGTTGGACCAAAATAAAGGTTTTATTTCTTCGAGCGATCGTGCGAGACTTTTTTCTCTTCGTTTGAGATATTATGTGCAATTAATGAACCCACTACTGAATCTAATGAGTTAAAGTAAAAGGTGTTATTAAGGTCGGTCGTTCCAAAATCGAAAATGTATTCGCTACAATTGAAACAGAAAAGAAATGATCAAAATAGAAATGATTTTCAAATTTTATTCCATAGTGATTCAAAGAGAGTTTCATTTGTGAATGAAGTTCCGCGACAAACTTCTTACTTCTTATTACTTTTTACTTTACGCAAGAGTTGCTCAATGAATCTGTTGATTTGGAATCATGTGATCGGTAGATGTCACATATGATGAATCAATCTTTTTTTTTCTACGTTTGTCACTCTATCTTTGTTAGTGCGTCTATAATGAATAATGACTCATGAATCAAAAACTTGCAATTGGGACTGATTCTGTCAATTGGGATTTTTTCTTATCCTCGGATCTTTCAAAAAATTGAAACTTAGGTAAGTGTTTTATAAACATATGTATAAAAAGAACGTATCTCATTTAGCTCCTTCATGCCTACTATAACGAGTTATTTCGGTTTTCTACTGGCAGCTTCAACTATAACCCCAGCTCTATTTATTGGTCTGAGCAAGATACGACTTATTTGAAATTCATATTAATTAACAATCCATAAAACTAAATGTTTATGTGAGAGTACAGGTAGTCTATAGTTCCTTCCCGCGTCAATTGTAAATTCTTGGTTATTGAGATTCATGGGCGATTCGGATTAATATTTAGGGATAGATATTACCTCTCTTTTTTCCTCTTTCAAACAAATTGAAATGATTGAAGTTTTACTATTTGGAATCGTGTTAGGTCTTATTCCTATTACTTTGGCTGGATTATTCGTAACTGCATATTTACAATACAGACGCGGTGATCAGCTGGACCTTTGATTAAGTAACATCTTTTTTTTGATTGACCTCCTCCTTTCTTTAATCCGCAGGAGGTCAAATTCGGGTTGCTGTTCAAGTTAGTGAAGTTGTTTCATTGTAATTCGACTTAAGAAGGAAGTAAGAAGAACGAAATCACGCTCTGTAGGATTTGAACCTACGACATCGGGTTTTGGAGACCCACGTTCTACCGAACTGAACTAAGAGCGCTTTCTTATCACAATAGATAGGACCGTAAAGAAAAGGATTTGTACCCCCCAATGCATTTTGCATGCGTATAGTATCATAAACTCAAAGAGTATGTATGTCCAAGTTTAATGGATCTCAATTGATCCTGCGTTACTGCTCCTGGGAGAAGTAATAGGTAGGGATGACAGGATTTGAACCCGTGACATTTTGTACCCAAAACAAACGCGCTACCAAACTGCGCTACATCCCTTTCAATTGGCCTACAGTGTCATTGTAGAGAATCCCCGTTTTGTTTTCCACATCGTTATTTCCTCCATTGATATACAATTCAAATTTATCTTGCCATTTCTTCTTTTTGGTCTCATATCTCATATAACATATAATGAAAGGATTATATACATAGGATTCCGCGTACACATACAAGGGATCTTTAACTACATATGTATCTGATCATATATGTATTACAATATTACAATAAAGAAGGAGGATTTTCAATGCGAGATATAAAAACATATCTCTCCGTGGCACCTGTGCTGAGTACTCTATGGTTCGGGTCTTTAGCGGGTCTATTGATAGAGATCAATCGTTTATTCCCAGATGCGTTGACATTCCCCTTTTTTTCATGACATAGGAAGGGATAAAGAAGATTAGAGATACACTAAATAATCTGTGACTAATACTTCTCCCTTTCTTTGTTTTGTTCTTTTTTCAGTTTTTTAGGATAAAGAAGGAAAGAGAAAGAAGAAAAGTAGATTCAACCTCAGCGAAACTCGGGTTCAGGCTCTAATTAATAGAGGGCGAACGGAAATACAAAACGGAAATACAAATAGGGGTCTAGGACAACAAAATCATACAAGATACTTAAATGAAATACTATACTGGAATTAGAAATAATTGATAGTTATAAATTGATAGTTAGAAATGCTTGTATTACTTATTATTACTTTATTGATTGCAATTGCAACGAAATCTTTCATAATTGGATTTCGAGTTAGCAACTTCTATTTTGTTTTTCCCTTTTTTCTTCTTCGTTTCGGATCGAAAATAGAAGAGTTAAGTGAATCCAAAGGAGGTTCATGGCCAAGGGTAAAGATGTCAGAATAAGAGTTATTTTGGAATGTAACAGTTGTGTCCGAAACGGTATTAATAAGGAATCACCGGGCATTTCCAGATATATTACTCAAAAGAATCGACACAATACACCTAGTCGATTGGAATTGAGAAAATTCTGTCCCTATTGTTACAAGCATACGATTCATAAGGAGATAAAGAAATAGATCAAACAGAACGCGTGTGTGCCACCCTTCTAAGGAACCGGAACAAATTACATATATAATATACATATATAAATATAAACTATAATATACATATATAAATAATATACATATATAAATATAAACCAATCAAATCCTATTTCGGTCGGATCCCAAATTAATCAATTAGAATTAGGAAATAGGATTTTAGAGATAAGGAATAAATCATGGATAAATCCAAGCGACCCTTTCTTAAATCCAAGCGATCTTTTCGTAGGCGTTTGCCCCCAATTGGATCGGGAGATCGAATTGATTATAGAAACATGAGTTTAATTAGTCGATTTATTAGTGAACAAGGAAAAATATTATCTAGACGAGTGAATAGATTGACTCTGAAACAACAACGATTAATTACTATTGCTATAAAACAAGCTCGTATTTTATCTTTGTTACCTTTTCTTAATAATGAGAAACAATTTGAGAGAACTGAGTCGATCCCTAGAACTACTGGTCCTAGAACCAGAAATTAATTGTAACGGCGTAAGAAAAAAAAAAGAATCGGAAAAGAATCAATCTTTTTTTATTGACACGTATTCGTTCATTTTTACATATTTATTTCTACTCTACCTTCCCGGAGTTCATTCTCCGGGGACCTTCGTTTAAATCATTCCAGTAGATTCGTTCGAATCTACTTATTTAATGATCTCATTGGAAATCATGTATAGACAATTCCTATGTGATATAGCTATTTGTGCAAGTATTTTACGATTAAGAAGCAACTGCCTCTTGTACAGATCATGTATTAATCGACTATAAATATTGGATACCCTATTCTCACGAATTCCTGCATTTATCCGAGTGATCCACAAACGACGAAAATGTCTCTTTTGCCTACCCCTATCCCGATGAGCAGAAACCAAAGCTCTCATTTTTTGTTGAGTAGTAGTTCGAGTAAGTCTTGAATGAGCTCCTCGAAAGGTTGATGCAAATAAACGAATTTTTGTTCTACGTCTCCGAGCTATATACCCTCGTCTAATTCTGGTCATTGAATCAAATGAAACTTTTATGAATAACTAATTGTTGATTTCTTTTCTTTCAGTCATTCTTTTAACCTCTCCTGGTCTATTAATAACAAAACTGATTCTTCCGATGTATAAAATAAGAATTCCAATGGCTTTTGCTACTATGACTTTCCCAACCACGATTTTTTATTTTTCCAGGCATTTCACCTCGAAATAAGAAATTGTATCGATAACTAGGTATCAAAAAAATAGTCAATTAAAATAAATGAATTGAAATTCATAAATAATAAATCAAGTACAAGTATAAGTAGTAAAGGTAAATGGATAAATATAAATAAATAGTGGGTTCCATCGTTTCTATGGTTACTTCTTAAACAGTGAGGTCCTCTCTATACACCGGAGCCCCTTCCCTCATTTAATCAAATGTTATTAGTAACTTGTACAGTTCACATTCTTTGACTCTACCCATGAATTATCCAGTAATAGGTCTTTTCACAATGAGATCCACCCATACAGTAACGGCATTTAATTATGAAGGTTGGCTAGGTAGCTGACCCTGTTAGTCCGTTCTTGCAAGAGTAGGAGCATAATCTTTCTGCTTCTTATCTTAACTACTATTTTCCCCGCTTAATGAATAACCATTTGCTACCAATGGGGAATTGCTTCTCATCTCAAATTGAGGTGACTGGATTTGCACCAATGGAAACCATAAATTTCATACACAATAGAGGCCTTTTTGTTTAGATAGTGAATGGGGTTCTTCCATTTTATTGGTACGTACTGGTCATTGATACTGGAAAAAGAGTCTCCTTTCTTTTGTTCCAGCTCATGATCTGAACGAGTCGCACATACACCCTAGTACATGTTCCTCGACGCTGAGGACATCCCCGAAGAGCGGGGGATTTTGTGACATTTCTGATTGGCTGTCTTGTGTTTCTAATAAGTTGTTTAATAGTTGGCATATTGAATCGTATACAGAATGGGCTGGTTTAGATCGATCCTAACCGGATAATTATGAATGGAATTATTTCCATTTACAATTAAAATGAAAAATTTTACCGCATTTTATTCCTGATTTTCTTCCGGTTAAGAAGATAAAATATCAAATCGGGGTTTATTCGAATTATGGTTCGAAATGGAATCACGGATTTACGTGGAATCCCCGGTATTTTCGACTGCTACAAGATCAACAATTCCATGATCTTGGGCTTCTGTTGCTGACATAAACGCATCTCTTTCCATGTCTTCGGATACAACCCATAAAGGTTTGCCTGTTCTTTGTACATAAACCCTTGTGAGGGTTTCGCGGAGTTTCAGCAGTTCTTCCGCTTCCAGGAAAAATTCTCCTGTTTGTGCCTCATAAAAAGCACTAGCAGGTTGGTGGATCATTACCCTGATGATATAACATAATGAATGGTTCTCCTATCTCGCACGATCGGGCGAAGGAAAGAGATAAAGAATAACAAGAAGAAAAAAAAAAGATGGAATTCAACAACCGTACAGGCATCCTTTGTGCATTGCATACGGCTCCACAATGGACTTTACTTCTCCCTTACATTGAAGAAAGAGAGAAATCGGATCTATCAGACCCAGATCGTTAAGTGATCCATTTACCACCCTTCCTTTCGGGGGAGTTAAAAAATACTATGATGGTTCCGTTGCTTTATATATTTATCTCGTCTGTGATTCAGCAATCCCAAAGTTTCTTTTTGATCCGATCAAATAAAGAAAAAATGATCTTGTTTTTTTTTTTCATTTTAGTACTCTTTCATAACATAAATATTTGAAAGAGACTTCTAGTATGAAAACAAAAAAGTTTGTGACGCTGAACTGGACCCCCGATAGATAAGATAAAATCGGAAATACTTTTGTCTCATACTACTCTCTCGATACATAATCTCAGGTTATGAAAAAACAATAGGGGTTTGCTCATATCGAACTCGAAGTGCCGTGCTATTATTACTTATTATTTTTTTTATTCATATTCCATATGGCGAAGGCATAGTTTTCTTTTTTCTCTCAAATCAAATAAAAAACGCATTGGCGCCAAGCGTGAGGGAATGCTAGACGTTTGGTAATTTCTCCTCCGACCAGGAGGAAAGATCCCATTGAAGCGGCTAATCCTATGCAGACTGTATGTACATCTGTTGGCACATATTGCATAGTATCAAAAATGCCTATTCCGGGTATTACCCACCCGCCGGGGGAGTTTATAAACAAATAAAGATCCCTGGTCTCATCCTCCATACTGAGATATATCATGAGACCTATAAGTTGGTTCGCGATCTCGATATCAACTGCTTGGCCTAAAAAAAGTAATCTTTCTCGATAAAGTCGGTTGATTAGGACAAAATTGTATCCCTTAGGAACCGTACACGCACCTTTGGATGCATACGGTTCAAAAAAAAATTGCGAAAAAAAAAGAATCAATGTGTTGAGTCCAGCCCTCTTTCTTTTTTCATAGCATTTCATAGCAGGACTTTTCGAATTCCTAACGAAGGGACTTTTTCTTCCATTTTTAAAGAAGGATGAGTTTTCGCTTCTCCCTAAAAAAGAATTGACTCAACTTATCGAACTAACCTCTCATTGATGTATTGTTTCATCGAAATCCAATCCAAATTACGATGTAATTTTCTTGTTCGTGAATGGGCCTCTTCAATTCTTTTAGGTTTCTGCTCTACTCCGGGTAAAGATCTGCCCGATTTCGATTTGCACATATAGGACAAATGATCCCAATACCACTTCTTTTTGTTACGACTTCTCTTTTTTTTTCAATTCATTTCATGTCTTCCACCAAATATTCGATGAAGTCTCTTCATTGATTCGCAGTTTGAGATCGCTCATATGGTATAAATATAGGAAGCATTTATGATACAAGTGGTAATCATACATATATTACCAATTGGGTATTGTCTGAACGGAGCCTGGATACTTCATTTTATTGGTCCAACCAAGCCAACCATAAATTATTCTAATTGAGAATATTAATATTGATCCCCCCAAAAATGGATCTAATTGCGCTTCACGCTCCAAATTATTGATGGTTCAATCAATCTTTCTTGGGCGAAACAGAGGATATCTCGATCGGGGGAGAGAACGGGGAAATCCCATATGACCCAATATGTCTGACAAGTCGCACTATACGTCAATCCAAACTGCATCGTCATCTCCAGGAAGCCGAAAAGGTACTTTTGGAACACCAATAGGCATTAAGGGAAAGAAAAAGGCGTGTAAGTACTATACATCACTTTGATGTGGAAACGTAACAATGGGTTTATTGTTTTCATAGTATTGCCGTTTATCGGATCTTATCCATAGATTGGAAAGTTCATAGAGGAATACGAAATGAATAAAGGAAAATTCTGACGAATGGGTCGGGCTGTTCGAATGATGAACAAGTATCTATGCATTCGTTCATAGAAAATGGGACCAATCCCCCCATTGCGTATTGATACTTATCGGGTATAGAATAGATCTGCTTCTCTTTGTTCCTACGAACAGAATTGTTCCATTATTACCAACGGAATGGAATAAATATTCACCCTTTGCTCCGAGATAATCCACTGAAAAGGGGAGGTCCATAGCATAGTCTCCAATGCGATAAAGTTACATAGTGTCTATTTTTCTTTGATAAAGGAGTATTTCCATGGGTTTACCTTGGTATCGTGTTCATACCGTCGTATTGAATGATCCCGGTCGGTTGCTTGCTGTCCATATAATGCATACAGCTCTAGTTTCTGGTTGGGCCGGTTCGATGGCCCTATACGAATTAGCAGTTTTTGATCCCTCTGACCCCGTTCTTGATCCAATGTGGAGACAAGGTATGTTCGTTATACCCTTCATGACTCGTTTAGGAATAACCAATTCATGGGGCGGTTGGAGTATTACAGGCGGGACTATCACGAATCCGGGTATTTGGAGTTACGAAGGTGTGGCCGGGGCGCATATTGTGTTTTCTGGCTTGTGTTTCTTGGCAGCTATCTGGCATTGGGTGTATTGGGATCTAGAAATATTCTGTGATGAACGTACAGGAAAACCCTCTTTGGATTTGCCCAAGATCTTTGGAATTCATTTATTTCTTTCAGGGGTAGCTTGCTTTGGGTTTGGCGCATTTCATGTAACAGGCTTGTATGGTCCTGGAATATGGGTGTCCGATCCTTATGGACTAACTGGAAAAGTACAATCGGTAAATCCCGCGTGGAACGTAGAAGGTTTTGATCCTTTTGTTCCGGGAGGAATAGCCTCTCATCATATTGCAGCAGGGACATTGGGCATATTAGCGGGCCTATTCCATCTTAGTGTTCGCCCGCCCCAACGTCTATACAAAGGATTACGTATGGGTAATATTGAAACTGTCCTTTCCAGTAGTATCGCTGCTGTCTTTTTTGCAGCTTTTGTTGTTGCTGGCACTATGTGGTATGGTTCAGCAACTACCCCGATCGAATTATTTGGTCCCACTCGTTATCAATGGGATCAGGGATACTTCCAGCAAGAAATATATCGAAGGGTTGGCGCCGGTCTAGCCGAAAATCAAAGTTTATCAGAAGCTTGGTCTAAAATTCCCGAAAAATTAGCTTTTTATGATTACATCGGCAATAATCCAGCGAAAGGGGGATTATTCAGAGCGGGCTCAATGGACAACGGGGATGGAATAGCTGTTGGATGGCTAGGACACCCTATCTTTAGAGATAAAGAAGGGCGTGAGCTTTTTGTACGTCGTATGCCTACTTTTTTTGAAACATTTCCAGTAGTTTTGGTAGACGGAGACGGAATTGTGAGAGCCGATGTTCCTTTTCGAAGGGCAGAATCGAAGTATAGTGTCGAACAAGTAGGGGTAACTGTTGAGTTCTATGGTGGCGAACTCAACGGCGTTAGTTATAGCGATCCCGCTACTGTGAAAAAATATGCTAGACGTGCTCAATTGGGTGAAATTTTTGAATTAGATCGTGCTACTTTGAAATCCGATGGTGTTTTTCGTAGCAGTCCAAGGGGTTGGTTCACTTTTGGGCATGCTTCGTTTGCTTTGCTCTTCTTTTTCGGACACATTTGGCATGGTGCTAGAACCTTGTTCAGAGATGTTTTTGCTGGTATTGACCCAGATTTGGATGCTCAAGTGGAATTTGGAGCATTCCAAAAACTTGGAGATCCAACTACAAAGAGACAAGTAGTCTGATACAACATTGGGTACCCGAGAAATCTTGAGTTGAATCACCGCCCTTTCTTTGACTCTTGCCCTTTCTTTATCTGGGAGATGATCCCAAACGAACAGGTGTGGAAGCTATAATTGTAAACCACAATCGAATCTATGGAAGCATTGGTTTATACATTCCTCTTAGTCTCGACTCTAGGAATAATTTTTTTCGCTATCTTTTTTCGAGACCCACCTAAAGTTCCGACTAAAAAGATGAAATGATTTTTCATTATCTCAATTGAAGTAATGAGCCGCCCAATATTGGGCGGCTCATTACTTCAACTAGTCCCCGTGTTCCTCGAATGGATCTCTTAGTTGTTGAGAGGGCTGCCCAAAAGCGGTATATAAGGCGTACCCGGTAAAACTTACAAGTAAACCAGATATAAAGATGGCGACCAGGGTTGCTGTTTCCATTATTATATAATTTCTAATTTCAAGACCACAATGGATCTATGATAAGATCGTTTATTTACAACGGAATGGTATACAAAGTCAACAGATCTCAACCAATGCAATAGGATTTATGGTTACACAAACCGTTGAGGGTAGTTCTAGATCTGGTCCAAGACGAACGATTGTAGGGGATTTATTGAAACCATTGAATTCGGAATATGGTAAAGTAGCTCCTGGATGGGGAACTACCCCTTTGATGGGTGTCGCAATGGCTCTATTTGCGGTATTCCTATCTATTATTTTGGAGATTTATAATTCTTCCGTTTTACTGGATGGAATTTCAATGAATTAGGTCCATAAGAGCCATGAAGTACTAGATTTTCAATCCAAAATGAATCGCTTAAGTTAGGACTCGGATTTCTAGGCCATTCTGGTAGTTCGACCGTGAAATTCCTTTGTTTCGGTATTTCCGGAATATGAGTGTGTGACTTGTTATAATTGATCCTAGTGATAGTACAGAGAATGGGTCTGTCATCTTGATAGAGATGGTTCTGCCTCGTCGGATATTCATTCTAGTATCTGGAGCACAGAATATATGGAATAAATCAAGAAATATTTGAACTATGATTCATACCTACTATTCAGATCTCGCGACCGGACTCAAAAAAAAAGAAAAGAGTTCAAATTATAAATCGAAAGAGTTTTCTTCCTTCAAAATCCAGCTTATGCTTATTTTGACCAAAGGACAAATGTTTCTCTGGATTTTTAGTAATTTAATTTATTCGTTGAAATTGAATAAGTGATGATCAAATGGTTCTTACTCAGAGAACCTTTTTTTGGTTTAGCTTGGGGGCTTTAGTGAATCATCGTGGTTCTAGTATGAATCTGAG